ATTATTGTGCTTATACCGTTCGAACTATTTATGGAGTATTAGGAATCAAAATTTGGATATTTATGGACGAGGAATAATAAGCCTTTACGTAATTTGTCTTTTGGTATCGAAATTAATGATGGAACATAAAATAACAACCTTTTTGCTTTTTTTCCATCGAACAAATTCTCATTTTTAATCCCATAAGGTTGAATAAAAATTCAATTCGATTGACCTTTTGAAAAAATTGCTATGCTTAGTGTGTGACTCGTTGGTTTTTGTTAAAATTAAAACTAAATAAACAAAAGAATACATCATACAAAATCGAAACTCATAACTATGAACTAATAACCAACTCATCGCATCATATTATCTGGATCAAAGGAAGCAGTCAAGATATGTTATTATAGTCCTATCATTGTATGAACTGCGTTTTTTTGGCATAAACAATTCATTAGATTTTTCGATTTATTGTCAAACAAAATTAAAAGACAAAAAAGAAAAAAGGATACAGATAAAAGGAAAGATGAGAGAAAGAAAAAAAATCGAATAGAAAAGCTATATGATTCCAATATGTAAGGTCTTTGAAACATCTCAAAAATGGAAAAAAAATGTAATAAAGCATCAATACAGATTGGCGCAAAATTATATGGTATAAATCGGTTGATAGAAAAAAAAAGAGCTTCGAAACAATAACGACTAAGAGGGTTGTCTCAAGAACAAATTTCATTACAAGCTCCATTGTAAAATTCAGACCTAACCATTAATCAAGAAGCGATGGGAACGACGGAATCCATGAATCTGCAAGATTCAATTCAAAACGAATCATTAGGATTCATTGGTAAGGATGGCGGAACGAACCAAAAAAAACCTATTCCTATATTAGAAAAAATGATAAACTAACTCTACAGGTAAAATAGATATTGAAAGAGTAAATATTCGCCCGCGAAAATTCCTTATTTTCTTTTTTATTTTCATTGAATTCCTCATATTTGAGCAATTCAATTTAATACAAAAAATTTTATAAAACGACAATGAAAAAGAATGAAATATTATAGAAAAAAAAAAATAAAAAAAAGGAATAAAATAGAGATTTCAATTTAATATTTATTTATATACCAAAATAAAAATATCTAGTAAACTAAGTGAATCCAAAAGAATTTATTTTGCGTATTTATTCAATGTATTATTACATGTATATATTAATTATATAAAAATTCATTTTACATAAAAATTTTATTTTTCATTCGCGAGGAGCTGGATGAGACGAAACTCTCACGTCCGGTTCTGTAGTAGAGATGGAATTCCAAAAAAACCATCAACTATAACCCAAAAAGAACGAAATTTCGTAAACAACATAGAGGAAGAATGAAGGGAATATCTTGTCGGGGGAATCGTATTTGTTTCGGAAGATATGCTCTTGAGGCACTTGAACCCGCTTGGATCACGTCTAGACAAATAGAAGCAGGGCGGCGAGCAATGACACGAAATGCACGTCGCGGCGGAAAAATATGGGTACGTATATTTCCCGACAAACCTGTTACAGTAAGACCCGCGGAAACCCGTATGGGTTCCGGTAAAGGATCGCCCGAATATTGGGTAGCTGTTGTCAAACCAGGTCGAATACTTTATGAAATAAGCGGAGTAGCCGAAAACATAGCCCGCCGGGCTATCACAATAGCAGCATCGAAAATGCCTATACGAACGCAATTTATTATTTCAGGATAAGAATGTGGAAAATGGATCTTTTGGATAAAAACAAATAGAAGCTTTTTTTTGGACAAACAATATTTCTTTTTCTTTTATTTTTACATTGAAAGAACAGATAAAAACAAAATATGATTCAACCTCAGACCCATTTGAATGTAGCAGACAACAGCGGGGCTCGAGAATTGATGTGTATTCGAATCATAGGAGCTAGCAACCGCCGATATGCTCGTATTGGTGACATTATTGTTGCTGTGATTAAAGAAGCAATACCCAACACGCCCTTAGAACGATCAGAAGTGATCAGAGCTGTAATTGTACGTACCTGTAAAGAACTCAAACGCACCAACGGTATGATAATACGATATGATGACAATGCCGCAGTTATCATTGATCAAGAAGGAAATCCAAAAGGAACTCGAATTTTTGGTGCAATTGCCCGGGAATTGAGACAAAACTTTACTAAAATAGTTTCATTAGCTCCTGAGGTATTATAAGATGAGAAGTAGGGTATTTGACTGAAATAGGAGATTGTGTATCACGTATATATCTTTCATTTTGAAGTTTTTTGTAATTAAAAATTTAATACTAAACTAATAAAAAGGCATGTTGATTATATCAAATTTTTGGGGAACCACTTTTTTAGTTCATCATGAGTAGGGACACTATTGCTGATATAATAACCTCTATACGAAATGCAGACATGAATAGAAAAGGAACGGTTCGAATAGTATCTACTGGAATCACCGAAAACATTGTTAAAATACTTTTACGAGAAGGCTTTATCGAAAATGCAAGAAAACATCAAGAAAGAAACAACTACTTTTTGGTTTTAACTCTGCGACATAGACGAAATAAGAAAACACCTTATAAAAATACTTTCCATTTAAAACGGATCAGTCGACCTGGTCTACGAATCTATTCTAACTATCAACGAATTCCTAGAATTTTAGGTGGAATTGGGATTGCAATTCTTTCTACCTCTAGAGGTATAATGACGGATCGCGAGGCTCGACTAGAACGAATTGGTGGAGAAATTTTATGTTATATATGGTAATCCCTATACTATCTGAATTTGAATTGGATTCAAAATTTTCTATTTGTGAACAAAAAAAGAGAAAAGACAGCTTGTCTAATATCATTCCTCTATTAGTTGATACTTTAAGGGGTTTTGTCTGAAATGAAGGAACAAAAATGGATTCATGAAGGTTTGATTACCGAATCACTCCCTAATGGTATGTTCTGGGTTCGTTTAGATAATGAAGATCTTATTCTCGGTTATGTTTCAGGAAGGATACGACGGAGTTCTATACGAATCCTACCGGGAGATAGAGTTAAGGTTGAAATAACCCGTTATGATTCAACTAAAGGTCGTATAATTTATAGACTCCGCAACAAGGATTCGAACGATTAAGCAGTTTTTCAACGTCAACACTCCTTTCTATAAGAATACAATTCGAGATTCAAAATATTTAAAAACCTATTTTCTTCCAAAAATAAGATTCAAAATAAAAACAAAAGAATAAAAAATATGAAAATAAGGGCTTCTGTTCGTCAAATTTGTGAAAAATGCCGACTGATCCGCAGACGGGGACGAATTATAGTAATTTGTTCTAACCCAAAACACAAACAACGACAAGGATAATATACTAAAAACTAAAAGAAACTATCTAGAAAGAATTGTGATTGATATAAAAAAACGGAAAGATTTGTTTTGACATGAAATGGATATATCCATATATCGTTGACTTATTTTTATGAGATGAAAAAATATGGCAAAACCTATACCAAAAATTGGTTCACGTAGAAATGGACGTATTAATTCGCGTAAAAGTGCACGTAAAATACCAAAGGGAATTATTCATGTTCAAGCAAGTTTCAATAATACCATTGTGACTGTTACAGATGTACGAGGTCGGGTAGTTTCTTGGTCTTCTTCCGGTACTTGTGGATTCAGGGGTACAAAAAGAGGGACACCATTCGCGGCTCAAACGGCGGTAGGAAATGCTATTCGTACGGTGTTGGAACAAGGTATGCAACGAGCCGAAGTCATGATAAAGGGTCCTGGTCTCGGAAGAGATGCAGCATTACGGGCTATTCGTAGAAGCGGTATACTGTTAAGTTTCGTACGAGACGTAACCCCTATGCCCCATAATGGCTGTAGACCTCCTAAAAAAAGACGTGTGTAGAAATCAGAATTGAAGATATTTCAAGAGAAATAAATGATTCAAAAATATGATCAATTTTGTAAAATATTACTATGGTTCGAGAGAAAATAAGAGTATCTACTCGCACACTTCAGTGGAAGTGTGTTGAATCAAGAACAGATAGTAAATGTCTTTATTATGGGCGCTTTATTCTCTCTCCACTTATGAAAGGTCAAGCTGATACAATAGGCATTGCGATGCGAAGAGCGTTGCTTGGAGAAATAGAAGGAACATGTATCACACGTGCAAAATCTGAAAAAATACCACACGAATACTCTACCATATTAGGTATTCAAGAATCAATACATGAAATTTTCATGAATTTGAAAGAAATTGTATTGAGAAGTAATCTATATGGAACTTGCGAGGCGTCTATTTGCGTTAAAGGCCCCAGATATGTAACTGCACAAGACATCATCTTGCCGCCTTATGTAGAAATAGTTGATAATACGCAGCATATAGCTAGCTTGACAGAACCAATTGACTTGTGTATTGGATTACAACTTGAGAGAAATCGCGGATATCATATAAAAGCGCCAAATAACTTTCAAGACGGAAGTTATCCGATAGATGCTCTATTCATGCCTATTCGAAACGTGAATCATAGTATTCATTCTTATGGAAATGGGAATGAACAACAAGAGATACTTTTTCTCGAAATATGGACAAATGGCAGTTTAACTCCGAAAGAAGCACTTTATGAAGCCTCCCGGAACTTAATTGATTTATTGATTCCTTTTCTACATGCAGAAGAAGAAAACTTAGATTTAGAGGACAATCAGCCCAAAGTTTCTTTCCCCCTTTTTACCTTTCATAATAGATTGACTGAAATACGGAAAAAAAAAAAAAAAATGGCATTGAAATTGACTTTTATTGACCAATTAGAATTGCCACCGAGGATCTATAATTGCCTCAAAAAATCCAATATACACACATTATCGGACCTATTGAATAACAGCCAAGAAGATCTTATTAAAACGGAACATTTTCGCATAGAAGACGTAAAACAAATATTTGGCACTCTAGAAAAGCATTTCGTAATTGATTAAAAAAAAATATGAAAAAAAAATGAATTGAATAGATGTATCTAGGGAAAATTCACTTCGAAGCGACTATTCCCTAGATACACACGTCGTATTATTTCATAATTGAATCAATTTAAATTTAAAAAAGACCTAAAGTTAGGGATTTATCAATAGGTAATGTTGCTCCAATACCTAACCAAAGGGCTACTACGGTACCAACCAAAAAGACAGTTGTAGCTACTGGACGCCGAAATGGATTTTGGAATTTATTAACATTTTCTAAAAAAGGAACGGTTAATAATCCCGCGGGTACTGAAACCATTAAAAGAACGCCTAATAACTTATTAGGTACTGTACGAAGTATTTGAAATACAGGAAAAAAATACCATTCAGGTAATATTTCCAAAGGAGTTGCAAACGGATCCGCCGGCTCACCAATCATTGAAGGTTCTAAAACTGCCAAGCCTACGTTACACGCAATAGTACCTAAAATTACTACAGGAAAAATATATAAAAGATCATTAGGCCATGCGGGCTCCCCGTAATAATTATGCCCCATACCTTTCGCTAATTTAGCCCTTAATACAGGATCATTCAAGTCAGGTTTTTTTGTTATTAGGATAGGTGAATTCTTTTCTTAGAAATTCGATTCATCCCCCGAAAGAACCGGACATGAGAATTTTTCATCATCCGGCTCGAGCAAGAATCAAAAGAACCAAATGGATACAGAATATGGATCTTATCCATCGAAAAGGTTCCCTGTAAAAACCTATTTCTTAAATCCTACTTTCCGAAGTTGTAATTATACACGGAAAGAAAGTCTGCTCTTACAAATAAATGCTCAACACCCAAGTAGGCTTACAAAGTTGATCATGCTCAAATGCTTTTTGGGTCGTCTCATACCTTATGATTGGTGTTTATCTCCAAGTATTTTGGAGATTTTGACTTTCTATAAAATAGAAAATTCTATATTTATATTACAAATAAAGGATTTACTTGTTACTAATATAGCCTAGTCTCTATTGTTCTTTAGATCCCTGGTTTCACTCCGATAGTATCATAGATCAGGTCAATGCAAAGGAAATGAATGCATTTCAATACTATTCAAACTATTAATAAAATAATAATCAAAAAATAATGATATAATTTTGATTATATCATGCAAAATCACACATTCGACTGGATCTTACGGAGCCCGTTCATTCATTACACGATTCAGGGTTGATCATAGAATAGATTCTCTTGAAACGAACCAACCTATCCTTTTTCTAGGACTTACTTAATACGGCGGTTGGGCAAAAGACACATTTGAGTATGAATTTTAATGTGACAGAAAGGGACATATACCTGCACGGCCTAATCAATAGTTCAAGTCACACACTCCCATAATCCATTTTCATTTTGTAGAATTACCTTCAACTAGTTATGTTAAATAACTAAACACAAAATTGCACTAAATACAAAATTATGAAGTTGAAGGAAAATGTCCAAATACATAGATTATTATTTTCAATAATCCATCCATGTAGCAATGAAATACTATTGTTCTTCCCTCAAGCGATAAATGATTGTTTACAAATATCTATAATATACTTTTCCTATTCTATAAGGGCCCAGAAATACCTTGTTTACGTATCATTAGAAAGTGCATTAACATAAATACGGAAGTAAGAAGAGGCAATACAAAAGTGTGTAAACTATAAAATCGAGTCAAGGTGGATTGTCCCACACTAGCACTTCCACGTAATAACTCTACCAAGGGTGATCCTATTACAGGAATAGCATCCGGTACGCCGGTTACAATTTTGACTGCCCAATAACCAATTTGGTCCCGAGGTAAGGAATAACCAGTTACGCCAAAAGAGGCGGTTAATACAGCCAGAACCACACCCGTAACCCAAGTCAATTCGCGGGGTTTTTTAAAACCGCCGGTGAGATACACACGAAAAACATGCAGGATCATCATTAGAACCATCATACTTGCTGACCACCGATGAACGGATCGTATTAACCAACCAAAGTTGGCTTCAGTCATTATATATTGAACAGAAGCAAAAGCCTCAGTAACGGTTGGACGATAGTAAAAAGTCATCGCAAACCCGGTAGCTACTTGTACTAAAAAACAAGTAAGGGTAATTCCTCCTAGACAATAAAAAATGTTTACATGAGGAGGAACATATTTACTAGTTATATCATCCGCAATCGCCTGAATCTCGAGACGTTCTTCGAACCAATCATAGACTTTATTGAGATAGGTAAATGGTTAAACCCCCCCTAAGAACTGTATATGAGACTTTCATCTCGTACAGCTCAAGCAGACACACCTAAATACTGATTCAAAGATATATATATAATAGAAAGTTGCAAACTTTTTAATCCCCTGTTTTCTTTTTTCGTAAGATAGGAAGGAATAAAAAGCCAAAAGTTCTTTTTTGTGTTCATAATAATGCCAAAATATCAAGTCGGCTCATTCGTCTTTCTATTGATTGTTACGACAGGCCTCTTGAATATTCTCTTTTCCTTTTTTCTTTCATTTGTTTTTTTTTTTATTTGTAATTTGTATATAATGCGACTTTTTTGTTTTTTTTATCATTGATAGGAATTTCTCTTGTTAAGACCCTATGAATCGATTGAACCCCAGATTCATACTAGAACCACGATGATTCAATAAAACCCTAAAGCTAAGCACAAAGATTCCTTGAGTAAGAACCATTGGATCATCACTTATTAAATCAATAGGATAGGTATTATTTTATTATTACTAATAATACAAAAAAATTTGTCTGTTGGTTAAACAAAAAAGGCATCAAAAGGAGTTTGAACGAAAAAAATATTTCGATTTATACCTTCTAATTCTTTTTCTTTCTTTGAAAAGATAATTTTTCTGAATCCGATCTCGAGGTCTGAATATTAAAAATGAATCATAGTTCAAATATTGTTTGATCTATTTTAGCTATTCCGTGTTTCAGATATCAAAAAAAAAATATCCAACGAGGTATAACCATCTCTATCAGGATAAGATGACAGACTCATTTTCTGTATTATCAATAGGATCTATTCTAACAAGTCACACACTCATATTCCGGAAATACAGAAAGAAATTCCGCGATCGAACTACCAAAAGGGGATAAAAATCGGAGTCCTAAAAACTCACTTTGTATTATGTATTGTTTGTATTGTGTATTGAAAGGCTAGAACTTCCCGGTTCTTTTGGCTTTCATTTTATTATTTTTGTGGATTTAATTCATTGAAATTCCATCCAGTAAAACGGAAGAATTATAAATTTCCAAAATAATAGATAGGAATACTGCAAATAAAGCCATCGCAACTCCCATCAAAGGAGTAGTTCCCCACCCAGGAGCTACTTTACCATATTCCGAATTCAAGGGTTTCAATAAAACCCCTACGGTAGTAGGTTTTGGACGAGATCTAGAACTACTCTCAACGGTTTGTGTAGCCATAAATCCGATTATATTCATTGAGATCTGTTGACTTTGTATACCATTCCGTTGTAAATACATGATTTTATCATAGATCCATTGTGGTCTTAAAATTATCTAATAATGGAAACAGCAACTCTAGTCGCCATCTTTATATCTGGTTTACTGGTAAGTTTTACTGGGTATGCCTTATATACCGCTTTTGGGCAACCCTCTCAACAACTAAGAGATCCTTTCGAGGAACACGGAGATTAGTCGAAGTAATGAGCCTTCCAATATTGGAAGGCTCATTACTTCAATTGAAATGATTTTTCATCATTTCATTTTTTAGTTGAAATTTTAGGAGGTTCCCGAAAAAAGATAGCGAAAAAAATTATCCCTAGAGTAGAGACTAATAGAAATGTATAAACCAATGCTTCCATAGATTCGATTGTGGTTTACAATTATAGCTTCCATACCTGTTTACTTGAGATTATTTTCCCAATAATGATAACAAAAGGGTGGTGATTCAAATCAAGATTGCTCTAGTATCCTCTGTCAAATCAAAAAAATAGAAGCAAAAAAGCATAAAGCAATGTTGTATTAAACTCCTTGTCTTCTTGTAGTTGGATCTCCAATTTTTTGGAATGCGCCAAATTCTACTTGAACATCCAAATCGGGGTCAATCCCAGCAAAAACATCTCTGAATAGGGTTCTAGACCCGTGCCAAATGTGTCCGAAGAAAAAGAGTAGGGCAAAGGAAGCATGGCCAAAAGTAAACCAACCTCTTGGACTACTGCGAAAAACACCATCTGATTTCAAAGTAGCACGGTCTAATTCGAAAATTTCACCCAATTGAGCACGTCTAGCATACTTTTTCACAGTAGCAGGATCACTATAACTGACTCCGTTTAGTTCGCCGCCGTAAAATTCAACAGTTACACCTACTTGTTCAACGCTATACTTAGATTCTGCTCTTCTAAAAGGAACATCCGCTCTAACAATTCCGTCCCCGTCTATTAAAACGACCGGAAAGGTTTCAAAAAAAGTAGGCATACGTCGTACAAAAAGTGCGCGTCCGTCTTTATCTCGAAAAACGGGGTGTCCTAACCATCCAACCGCTATTCCATCACCGTTGTCCATTGAGCCCGCTCTAAATAATCCTCCTTTCGCCGGATTATTGCCAATATAATCATAAAAAGCCAATTTCTCGGGAATTTTCGACCAAGCTTCTGATAAACTTTGATTTTCGGCTAGCCCAGCACTTACCCGTCGGTATATTTCTTGCTGAAAGTATCCCTGATCCCATTGATAACGAGTGGGCCCAAATAATTCGATCGGGGTAGTTGCTGAACCATACCACATAGTTCCTGCAACAACAAAAGCTGCAAAAAAGACAGCAGCGATACTACTAGAAAGAACGGTTTCAATATTGCCCATACGTAATCCTTTGTATAGGCGTTGAGGCGGACGGACGCTAAGATGGAACAGACCGGCTAATATACCTAATGTGCCTGCTGCAATATGATGAGAGGCTATTCCTCCTGGAACAAAAGGGTCAAAACCTTCTACGCCCCACGCGGGACTTACAGGTTGTACTTTTCCAGTTAGTCCATAAGGATCGGATACCCATATTCCGGGCCCGTACAAGCCTGTTACATGAAACGCACCAAAACCAAAACAAGCGACCCCAGAAAGAAATAAATGAATTCCAAAAATCTTAGGCAAATCCAAAGAAGGTTTTCCTGTACGTTCATCAGAAAATATTTCTAGATCCCAATACACCCAATGCCAAATAGCTGCTAAAAAGCATAAGCCAGAAAACATAATATGCGCTCCAGCCACACCTTCGTAACTCCAAATACCAGGGTCCGTTATAGTCCCTCCTGTAATACTCCAACCTCCCCACGAATTGGTTATTCCTAAACGAGTCATGAAAGGTATAACGAACATACCCTGTCTCCACATTGGATCAAGAACGGGGTCAGAGGGATCAAAAACTGCTAATTCATATAGAGCCATCGAACCGGCCCAACCAGCAACCAGAGCTGTATGCATGATATGAACAGAAATCAACCGGCCGGGATCATTCAATACGACGGTATGAACACGATACCAAGGCAAACCCATAGAAATACCCCTTTATCAAAAATGAAACTATGTAACTTTATTGCATTGGAAAAGACTATGACTATGCAATGGATCCCTTTTTTTTGTTCAATAGATTATCTCGGAACAAGGGTTAATGTTTGTTCTATTCTGTTTGTAATAATGGAACAATTAAGTTTGTCGGAACAAAGAGAAACAAATCTATTCTATACCCGATAAGTAGCAATACGCAATGGGGAATTGATACCATCGTTGATGAGTAAATGCTTTCATACTTCTTTAGTATTGCAAGGCTATATTGGTAAGAATTTTCCTTTATTTATTCCGTCTTCTTAAACTAAACCTTTCTAGTCTATGCAGAAAATCTAATAAAGATTGATATTATAAAGACAATAACCCTAATTATTACGTTTCCACATTAAAGTGAAATAGAGTACTTAATTTTTTTCTTTCATTTAATGCCTATTGGTGTCCCAAAAGTTCCCTTTCGAAGTCCTGGAGAAGAAGATGCAGCTTGGGTTGACGTATAGTGCGGCTTGCCAGATATCTTAGGTCATATGGGATTTCCCCGTTCTCTCTCCCGATTGAGATATCCTCCCTTTCACCCAAGAAAGGTTGATTGAATCATCCAAAATTTGAAGCGTGAAATGGAATTAGATCTATTTTTAGTTTTCGGAGGATTCAAATTAATATTATCAATTAATAAAATTTATGGTTGGCTCGGTTGGACCAATAAAATCAAGTATCCAGGCTCCGTTTAGAAAAACCCAATCCCAATTGGAAATTTATTGAAGATTACTGCTATATAGTTTATTTACTTTAACTCTTAATCGTTTCAATTTAAAATTCAAAATCGAAAAAAAGTCATCTCAAGCAATCTAATAAAGTAATGAATATATTGAATATTGAAATTGATGAAAGAAAAGATATGAAATAAAAAAAAAACAAACAAGTGGTATTGGAAACATTTGCCCTATATGTGCAAATCAAAATCGGACAGATCTTTACCCGGAGTAGAGCAGAAACCTAAAAAAATGAAAGAGACCCATTCAAGAACAAGAAAATGACATCGTGGTTTCAATTCGATCTCGATGATATGATACATCAATGAAAAGGAAGTTCGATAATTTTAGTAAATCGTATTTTAATTATAAAAATATTTTTCTATTATTATACCGGCAATTAGGTAATTTCGGGAAAGGAGCAAAAAGCAATCTTTCTTGCAAAATAGAAAAGGAACCCCTTGATTCTTCATTATAAGTTGGCAAAACCTCGATGAAAAATCAAAAAGTATATAGAATCTACACATTGATTTTTTTCAAATTTTGTTTGAACCGTATGCATCAAAAGGTGCCTGTACGGTTTCTAAGGGATACAATTTTACCCTAATCAACCGACTTTATCGAGAAAGATTACTTTTTTTAGGTCAAGAAGTTGATAGCGAGATCTCGAATCAACTTATTGGTCTTATGGTATATCTCAGTATCGAGGATGATACCAAAGATTTGTATTTGTTTATAAATTCTCCTGGCGGGTGGGTAATACCCGGGGTAGCTATTTATGATACTATGCAATTTGTCCGACCAGATGTACATACAATATGCATGGGGTTAGCTGCTTCAATGGGATCCTTTATCCTGGTCGGAGGAGAAATTACCAAACGTTTAGCATTCCCTCACGCTTGGCGCCAATGAGTTTTTTATTTGAGAAAAAAGACTATGCCTTCACTGTATGAAATATATTAAGTAATAATAGCATGGCACTTTGAATTCGATATGAGAAATTTTTCGATTTTATTTTCAAAACATTCGATTAGGTATCGAAAGAGTAGTATGAGATGAAGAGTATTCCTGATTTTTTATTTTCTATCAGGAGTCCGTTGTAGCGTCACAAACTTTTTTTATGAAAAAAAAACTCTATTTATGTTTGAAAGAGTACAAACAATTTCTTCCTTATTTTTCGGCTCAAAAAGAAACTTTGGGATTGCTGAACTACAAACGAAATAAATATCCAGCAACGGAGCCATCATAGTATTTTTGAACTCCTATGAAAAGAAGGGTGGTAATTGGCAAATTTACTGATCTAGATCTGATCGATTCTATATTTTCCCCTTTTTCAACAGAAAATAAAAAAAAAGTAAATTCCATTGGAGAGCCGTATGCAATATGAAAAAGATGCACGTACGGTTGTTTAATTATATATTTTTTCGTGTTATTCTGTACTTTTGCTCTTCGCCTGGTTATGTTGTGCGATATAGAAGAAAAGAACTCTTTTTATGGTCTATCATCAGGGTAATGATTCATCAACCCGCGAGCTCTTTTTATGAGGCCCAAACGGGAGAATTTCTCCTGGAAGCGGAAGAACTTTTGAAATTGCGCGAAACCCTCACAAGGGTTTATGGACAAAGAACGGGGAAACCCTTATGGATTATATCCGAAGATATGGAAAGGGATGTTTTTATGTCAGCAACAGAAGCCCAAGCCCATGGAATTATTGATCTTGTCGCGGTCGAATAAAATGAAAAAAAAAAAGTGAAACATTTAAAATTTTATCTTGTTACTAGGTTTACCATTCTGGGTTTAATATTCTATTAACTAGAAATACTTTCGGTTAGGATTGATCTAAACCAGCCCTTTATGTATACGATTTAGCATGCCAACTATTAAACAACTTATTAGAAACACAAGACAGCCAATCAGAAATGTAACGAAATCCCCCGCGCTTCGGGGATGCCCTCAGCGCCGAGGAACATGTACTAGGGTGTATGTGTGACTCGTTCCGATTATGAGCTGGAACAAAAGCAAAAGAAAGAATTTTTCCAGTATCAATGATCAGTACTGGTGAATAGTCTAAAACTCCTTTCACTATCTAAAATGAAAAAGATCTATTCATCTATTGGGTATGAAATTTATGGTTTCTGTCAGTCTAAATCAGATTTAAGATACGAAAATTAAAATTTCCCATTGGTAACGAACGTTATCCATTTAGCGGGGAATCCTTTTTTAAGAGCAAAAAATGTCTGCTCCCATTTTTACAAGAACGGACTAACAGGGTCAGCTATCCAGCTAACTTTCAAAATTAAATACCGTTACTGTATAGGTGGATCTCGTTGTGAAAGACCTATTACTGGATAATTCATGGGTAGAGTCAAAATGTTTGAACTGTACAAGTTATTAATAAGATTCTGGAAATAAAAGGGCTCCGGTGTATAGAAAGGACCTCACCGTTTAAAAAGTAACCATAGAAACGAAGGAACCCACTATTTCTTTAATCATCTATATTTAACTTGAATTTACATTTTTAGTTACTTTTGTTTGATACATTAATACAATTTTTTCTTTTTTTGTCTTGTTTTAAGGCGAAATGTCAAAAAAAAAAAAAGAAAAAAATAGTGGTTGGGAAGGTTATAGTAGCAAAAGCCATTGGAATTTTTATTTTATACATTGGAAAAACCCGTTTTGTTATTAATAGACTAGGAGAAAAAAAGAATAACTCAAAGAAAGAAAATTGATAAGTTATTCATCAAAGTTACATTTATTCAATGACTAGAGTTAAACGAGGATATATAGCTCGAAGACGCAGAAACAAAATTCGTCTTTTTGGATCAAGCTTTCGAGGGGCTCATTCAAGACTTACTCGAACTATTGCTCAACAGAAAATAAGAGCTTTGGTTTCGTCTCATCGGGATAGAGATAGGCAAAAGAGAGGTTTTCGGCGTTTGTGGATCACTCGTATAAATGCAGCAATTCGCCAAAAGGGGGTATACTATAATTATAGTAGATTTATACATGATCTGTACAACAGGCAGTTGCTTCTTAATCGTAAAATACTGGCACAAATAGCTATATTCAATCCAAATTGTATTTCTATTATTTACAATGAGATCATAAAAAAAGAAAATTGCAAAAAATACCTCGAAATGATTTAAATGAAGTTCCCCGGAGTTTATTCTCCGGGAGTATTAAAGTAGTAATGAGTCTGATAAAGTACGATAAATAAATAAAAATCAACAAATCCATTCAAAAAAATTCCCAATTTTTATATTATCTTACGACGTGACAATCAAATTTCGATTTTTCTAGATTATCCGATTTTTTAGAATAAAACCCCAAATCCGTGCTTGAGTTCAGATTCCAATTTTGATTCAATTTCATTACCAATTAAATAAGGAATAAGTCTATTTTTTATTTATTTTTGGTTCGAAAACTAGCAGTTCTAGTAGTCGACTCGGTTCTTTCAAACTGTTTCTCATTATTAAGAAAAGGTAACAAAGATAAAATACGAGCTTGTTTTATAGCACTAGTAATTAATCGTTGTTGTTTCAAGGTCAATCTATTCACTCGCCTAGATAAAATTTTTCCTTGTTCACTAATAAATCGACTAATTAGACTCATGTTTCTATAATCAATTCGATCCCCCGATTGAATCGGGGGCAAACGCCTACGAAAAGATCGCTTGGATTTAATAAGGGGTCGCTTGGATTTATCCATAGTTTGTTTAGTTTATTACTTATACCAAAAATCCTATTTCTTAATTCGAATATTTTTTAGGTCCAGCCAAAATAGGATTTTCTTTGTTTATTTCTATTTTATATATTATATATAATAATTATGAAATATTGAATATGGAAATACATTTTCTAGTAAAAAAAAGAGTAAATAATATATTATCTAATGAAAGAAAATATAAATTATTTTGTCTCCTTACTTGAAAAGATAATAAACAGACGTTCAGTTTGATCTATTTCTTTATCTCTCCATGAATTGTATGTTTGAAACAATAGGGACAGAATTTTCGCAATTCCAACCGACTAGGCGTATTGTGGCGATTTTTTTGGGTAATATATCTGGAAACGCCCCTTGATCCTTTATTAACACTCTTTCGAACACAACCAGTACATTCCAAAATAACCTTTACTCGGACATCTTTACCCTTAGCCATGAACCCCCTTTTGGTATTTAATTCAAGCAACTTTTCTATTTTTTCCTTTCTTCAAGAAAAATAGAAAAGTTGCTAAAATAGAAGTTGCTAACTAGAAATACAATTCGCAATTCAAAATATTTTGTGGAAATCAATAGAGTAATAATAGTTAAGTAAAGAACCACCGCGTAATCAAATTCAAAAGGGTTTCGAACTAGATATCTCTCTAATCACAGTATTTCATTTAAATATCGTGTAGAAAACTCTTACCTTAACCTGAACCTAAGTTTTGGGAAGATTGAATCCACTTTTCTTCTTTACTAAACTAATCCTCTTTTTATTTTAGAATAAAAAAGGTAGGGATTCACAGGTAGTTGATTCTATCTCGAATCTTCGCTAACCCTTTCCCGTATCAATAACTAGTAACTAAAATGAAAAAAAGGGGAATGTCAACGCATCCGGAAAAAAACGATTGATTTCTATTAATAGACCAGCTAAAGACCCAAACCATAAAGTACTTAGGACCGGTGCCACGGAAAGGTATGTTTTAAAATCTCGCATTGAAAATCCTCCTTTTTAATTTTTTTAATTGAAAAATAAAGTAATACATATCCGATCTATGATCCGATGGATATATGATAGTTAAAGAATACTTGTCTTTGTACACAAAATGCCTAAGCTAAGTCAAATGAAAATTTACAATAATAGAATTTTAAGAGATTTTTTTAAGAAAAAGAATAGCATGTTCCTTATCTACCGAACTGAGCGTTCCTACAACATATTTTTGTAGTTTACGACAGGTTTTCATATAGATAAATATACAAATCCTTTCTATTATACCTTAGTATGAGAAGAGACCGAAAAGAAGAAGAAATAGCCGAGCAAAAAAATTTCTGTATTTTTTTTCATAATATGAAAAAAAAAATGTGGAAAACAAGGCAAGGATTCTTTACAATTACACTATAAAAACGAATTGAAAGGGATGTAGCGCAGCTTGGTAGCGCGTTTGTTTTGGGTACAAAATGTCACGGGTTCAAATCCTGTCATCCCTACCTAATTACTTTTATTCTGAGAAGTAAGGAGGAATTAATTGAAATTTTGATTAAAATCGAAGATACGTAATCTCTCTTTTTTATGATATCTACTCTATATGGTAGATAATCTACACATACAGAATGTAGATATAGTTTTAAGTTATAAAAAACCATTCTTTCCAATCTTTCTTATGTGCTAAGAAAGCGCTCTTAGTTCAGTTCGGTAGAACGTGGGTCTCCAAAACCCGATGTCGTAGGTTCAAATCCTACAGAGCGTGATTCCATTGTTGGTAAGTCAAGTTGAATTATAGAAAAGAATTAGACTAAACTAACTGAACAGTAATCAAATCGAAAATGGACCTCCTCTTGATTTGAGAAAGGAAGAGGTCAATAAAAAAAAGATTTGTTAATAAATCAAAGATCCAACTGATCGCCGCGTCTGTATTGTAAATATGCCGTCACAAATAATCCAGCCAAAGTAATAGGAATTAGACCTAAGACGATTCCAAATAGAAAAACTTCAATCATTTCAATTCGTTTGAAAAAAAAAAGAAAGGTAATATCTATCCCTAAATATGAATCTGAATTCCCCGCGAATCTCAATAACCAAAAATGATCAATTGTTGGAGTAAAGAACTCTAAAATAGACCGAATCCTAGAGTCGAGAAAGATTTCTTGAGTTGTTTATTCAATTAATTTCAAATAAGTCGTATCTTGTTTAGACCTATAAATAAAGCAGAGGTTATAGTTAAAGCCGCTAGTAAAAAACCGAAATAACTAGTTAGAGTAGACATGGGGGGGCTAAAAAAAATGTTCTTTTTATACATATATGTTTCTAAAGTACTTACCTAAGGTTCCATTTGGAAAACGAATAAGAAAAAAGTAATTCAAAGGATCAAAGAATAAATTCAATTGAAAATTTTTGATTCATCAACTATTACATTATAAATACCACTAACAAAAAAAAAGTAAGGGTCGTAGAAAAAAAATGACTCATTATCTGTGACATTTACACATCTCGTCATTTTGAATCCACGGATTTTTGGGGAAACCCTTGAGTAAAGTAATCGAATATTAAACAAATAATAACTATGCCATGA